TCATTTCAGCCAACTGAACCTTCTCAAACTGTTTCTTTTTAAGAACCAAAAAGATTTGTGCCAAAATAACAGATGCCAAGAAGAGCAAAAGGCCTTGGACACGTAATGGATCTTGAAGTACTACTTCTGCATCCCCCTGACCAAATCCGCCCACATTAGGATTACTCGTTAATGGTTGATCAAGTTTGATGGATTCGCCCTCAGAAACAAGAAGTTCCGGCCCTGGAGGGATAATATCAACCACTTGACGCCCATCAGATGCCTCCACTATGGTTATTTCGTATCCCCCCTTTTCTTTTCGTATAATTTTGCTTATTATACCCGCTGCTGTAGCATTATAAACATTATTGTTACTCTTGCTCCCGTCGGGATAAATCTGACCCCTTCCTCTGTTCCCGCCTACGTATATGGGATATTTTAAGAAGTGAACGTCTTTCTTAGTAGCAGGGTCCGGGGAAAGAATAGGAAAGGTGATTTCACTATATTTCTGACCAGGCACAGGACCTATCACAAGAATGTTTTTTTTAGTAGGGCGGTAACTTTGAAAAGACAGATTTCCTATCTTTTCTTTAATCTCGGGCGAAATACGGTCGGGCGGGGCTAGTTCAAATCCCTCGGGTAAAATAAGAACAGCCCCCACATTTAAAGCTCCTTTTTTACCATTAGCAAGAACTTGTTTCACTTGCAGATCATAGGGAATTCGAACAACTGCTTCAAATACAGTATCCGGAAGTACCGCTTGTGGAACCTCGATATCCACGGGTTTATTAGCTAAATGGCAATTGGCACATACAATACGGCCCGTTGCTTCTCGTGGATTTTCATAACCCTGCTGTGCAAAAACAGGATAGGCATTTGAAATGGGTGCCTGAGTTATTATATATATGATGAGCGATAGGGAAATGGATCGAGTAATCTCTTTCTTTATCGACGAAAAGGTTTTTTTAGTTTGCATGGTCCAATCATTGATCCCGAAATTTTCTACAATAAAATTAGTTAGGTGGCTGGTAGAGTTCCCTATCTATAATTTTGATATTTACTGAAATAAATTTTCTGAAATATTGGAGAAACCCCTTTACTGGGTAGAAAGACTAGGTCCAATTTTGAGCGTTTTGCTTATGTACAAACTAACAAATATTATAATTGGGCCGTTAGATAATTTTCAGTCATTCATTGAATGATAAATCACCACAAGTGAAGGAGATACACGATTTAAATAACGAAAGATCCAATATTTAAAAATTGTATCTAAAATGACTGGAAAAGTAGAAACAAGACCGGATATAATTTGATCATTATGAGAAAATCCAAAATCTTTGTAGACAGAGCCAATCATTAATTCCCAACCGTGGGGCGAATGGAATCCTATACATAAATCAGTTAATAAAAGAATAGAAAAAGCTTTTATTGTGTCGCTTAAGTTATATAGGAATTCTTGAACCCAAGAGTTAAGAATAACAAGTTCTTCATTACCTAGAATAGAATAACCACTTAGAATAACGAAACAGATTATATTTGTCGAGAAATGTAAAATTGTATGGATACGATCCTCATTGTGCATCTTGATCAATTGGGTCGTTTCGTTGTAGATTTCGACGCGAAGCTTTTGTAAATGCGTTTCTGGGTATTCCTTTATCATTTCCTCCAAACGAAGGAGTTCCTCTAAGTCTATGAATTTTTTTATAATACTCTTTTCTTGAATATCATTCAAAAAAATTTCGGATTGCCTAATATCCCACCAATTAGTAATCCAAGATTCCAGACTTTTTTTAAATGAGACAGAGATCCACCAAGGCAAAAATACTAGAAATGCAAGATATAGAAGGGAAATGAATACTTTCTTTTTTGCCATTTTTTCGGCTGTGAATTTTTGAAGTTTTAATGAACTCAACCCATGCGTCGACTTTATATCATACTAATATTTCTATCAAGCATAAGTTATATCCTAAGTCATCGAGCCCATTAATCTATTTCGAGGTTTTTATTTGTCGTACAGTAGAGTGGTTAGGTTAGTCCTTGAATCTAGAAAGAATACAGAAATAGAATAAAAAAGAGCCCACTTCAAATTAAAAATTAATATTAGTTGGATTTGGAGATGAAAGAACTGCCGTTCTATTAAATAAAATATCAAATATTTCAAAAAAAAATGATAGACACAAAAATTTTCGTTTTAGGGTTGATTCGTATACGTTTACTTTAGCTCGAATAAGCATTCAGAACAAACTTTCGTTACGTTAAGTTATGATATAGAAAAAAAGAGGGTTCTTGACTTTTTTACCTGTTGCAAAGGATTCCGTTTTCAGTTACTTTTTATTTTCAAAATACTTCAATCGGTACGCGCAAGAAATAGGCCAATTCAGCAGCTTTTTGCTCAATTTCTTGTGGAGTCAAATTCTCATCAGTACGCGTCAAGGGAATGGCCCCCTGGCCTCTGATTTCCATATAAAGGACCCGACGAGCAAAAAGACCTTCTTTATTTTCTATTCTGATGGACTGAATATCTTTCATAAGGAATCGCAGGAATATGCGACGGTTTTTTCCAGGAAATCCCCAACGAAAAATACACACTATGCCCTCTGTTATATCGAATCGATCATAACCACTACCTATATTCCACAAAATTGTGCACCACAAGTAGGAGCTAATAAAGAGACCTGCGATCCCATAGAAAGACATCACGATCCCCTGCGGAAAAAAATTTATTTGCTGAGAAGGAAGTAAAGATATAAAATTCCTACCAAAATAACTGGAGGTTCCAACCAATACAAATCCTAATGAACCTAAAAAAAGAATGAGGGCCCAACCGAAATTACTTATTTTTCGAGATCCCGCTATAAGTTCTATCCATATACGTTCTGATCGCCAACCCATACTCTCACTAGACCTAGTTGCATTTTATTGGAATTGGAAGAATAACAAAAATAAATTTTATTTTACTTTTTTTGTTTCCGAAGTAACTCTCATCAACCAGCATTACTATGATGTGAACCTTTTATTTTAGAAAAATTCATCGAATTACTTAGATCCCAACTAAAACAATACCATTTCTTTCATACGATTTCCTGTAGATATCCACATATAGATATATTGACTTTACATTTCCGAAATTCTTCTCGCTACGGAATTCGCTTGAAAATTGTTATAATCCATTTAATTTAATTTACCCTTATATCATGTTTACGCATACATAAGAGCTTATGCTCGAAAGAAGGCACATGTTATACCCTATTCTACTAAATAGATAGGGGTGTTATGATCAAAGTAAGCTTGAAAAAAAAAAATGGATAAGAGTTGTCCCTATAGTATCTAAAAAATCTTGTTTTTTTGAACATGAAGAGATAAAGAAACCATTGCAATTGCCGGAAATACTAAGCCCACTAAAGGCACAAAAATGGAGGGAAAGTTGTTGAGAGTTATCATTGAATGGGTACCTCGATTTAATATTTGTACCTGTTATTTTTATTTATTGTTTTATATTAATATTTTTATTTTAACCTTCTATTGTTAAAAAGATATTTTCAAATTCATATATAATAATTCAAATAATAATTATATATAATAATTATATATTATATATATAATTATTATATTATACGAATATTATAAATCGAATATTATAAATTACGAATATTAAAAATCGAATATTATAAATTAGACTAATATTATAATAAATATATCTAATATTATAATAAATATATCTAAGTGAGTAGATACCTAAATAAGGAATATATAAGTATATGTTTTATTGAATTTTTTGAATAAGTATTTATTCAAAAAATTCAATAAAAAATGTGTAACTAAAAAATAGGTAAATAAACAGACTTATTTTATTCACCCTTCTACACGTTTCTACACGAAATATATGTATGATAATACACCCTTTTTTTTATTAATATTATTGGTTATTTTCATGCTCTTGTCTTAGTCTTATAAGTTAATAATTTTCATTTCAAAAAAGAAAACGGAATAAATTTTTTGAAATGAAAAAAGAAATTAAAAATTAAGACTATACTCTACAGCTCTATTTAATCTAAGTTTGATCCAAAGGAAAGAAAGCATGTAGTCGAAATAATTCACTCAGAACGTCCTTTAAAGGATTACGTGGTACGATTGAATCGAATAAGCCCTTATGGAATAAATATTCAGCCACTTGTGAATCCTCAGGTACTGTCTTATTCAATGTTTGTTCAATTACTCTTTTACCTGCAAATGCAATGTAAGCGTTGGGTTCGGCAATAATGATATCTCCCAACATACCAAAACTAGCCGTCACCCCACCTGTGGTAGGCGATGTAAGGACTGCGACATAAAATAACTTTTTATTTGATTGATAATCATATAAAGCGGAAGATATTTTAGCCATTTGCATTAAGCTCAAACTTCCTTCTTGCATGCGGGCTCCTCCAGAAGCACACACTAGAATAAGAGGTAAAAGTTTATTGGTAGCATACTCAGCCAAACGTGTGATTTTTTCACCTACTACGGATCCCATACTACCCCCCATAAACTGAAAATCCATAACCCCAATTGCTACGGGAATACCATTTAATTGACCTGTGCCTGTTTGAACAGCCTCGGTTAATCCTGTATTTTTTTGATAAGAATCAATACGATCTTTATAAGGTTCCTCTTCCGAATGAAATTCAATGGGATCCAGAGATACCATGTCGTCATTCATAGGATCCCAAGTACCCGGATCAATCGAAAGTTCGATTCTATCGAAACTACTCATTTTCAAATGACATCCACACTGTTCACAAATATTCATTTTGGATTTTAAAAATTTCTTATAATTTAATCCATAACAATTTTCACATTGAATCCACAAATGCCTATATTTTTGAGTTACATTTAAATTATTAGATCTTATAGTTAAATCACTACCATCTTTGCTAGTTTTGATACTGGAACTCCCGCTTTTACTACTATTTCTGCTTTCGCCACAAATGTAACTATAAATGTAACTATCGCTGTAATTGTCACTATTGCTTAAAATATAA